CATTATTATGAGAATTCTCTGTTATTTGGTCCTTATTAGGTTCAACCTGAATATTTGTATTAAATTTCCAACCCAAATATTTTCTATCTGTATTTTTTTCCATATATATAATATCACTTTTTTCTAGATAATTCTTGATAGGAATATTATTGAGTATGTTAAAAAAAGTTTCTTTATTTTTGGTGGAATTTTCTTGCTTCTTTATTGTTTCTAATGATGATCTATAAATATCAGACTTATTCTTAGTTTCAGAATTAATATATTTATATGAGAAAAGATCATATCTATAGTTTTTTTGAAAATTCTCCTCTTTATTTGATAATAAATATACTTTCAAATTTTGTTTTTTTTTGTAATCCCATAATGGGTCTTTTTCATAGGAATACCTTTTCTTTAAATCATCGTTTTGAGACATATGGCATTGATTTATTTGATTTCGCCATTTTTGTGGGACTAATGTAGACCATGTAATCTGAGATAAATCATATTGATAATGACTTCTTAACCAGTTTTTCCATGGATTCTTTTCATAATTTGAAAGTTTGTTATGTCTTACTTTGGAATCAAATATTCCTTGTGTTCCAAAAAAATCCTTTATTTCATTCTTAAGAAAAAAAGATGGTCCATTATATTGAAGAATAGATCTTAACTTATTGAAGTTAATAACTTGGGTTTGTGATAATTTAAAAAATACATATTTTTGTGACAAGTAAGATAAATCAAAAAAAATATGTGGCTTCTGCTTACTATTTCTAAGATTATCAAAAGCCTTTTTTATAGTCATAGGCCAAATGAAGTCAATTTTATTTTGTTTTTTTTTATTAATTCTTTCTTTATCTTTATTTATTTCATTATTGTCAATGTATTTTTCAAGAATTTTTTTTGTTGATTCCATAAAAAGTTGTAGAGAAATTCTGCGCATATTAATTATACATAAAAAGATATCTACGTATATTTTTTCAATGCAAAATTGAAATATTAATTCAATATTTTTTCTTTTTAATATTTTCCAAATTTTTGGGGGTGATTCTCGATTATTCTTTTTATTTTTTTTCATTATTTCTATTTGATTTCTGATTGTGTTTCTTCTATCAATTATATGTTGAATCTCTTCTTTTGCCTGTGAATAATCTCTAGATTTATTTTGACTAAATGATTCATGAATTATCTGAGTGCTGATTATCGAATCCTTTTCTGTTTGAGTTTCACTTGATTCAGATATTTCTCTCGGTATAAATAATGGAATTTTCTTTCCTTTTAAAAATATTTGTTTTAAAAAGAAAAATGCTTTTTCTTGTTGCTTTGTTATTTTTTTTAAAACTCTTTGAACTCTAAAATTAAAATTTCTTATTTCGACTTTGTAGTCTATATCTTTAAAAACGGGTTCAAAAAAGGAAGGTGTTTTTCGAGGAGGACCAAAAGGATATTCTGTTTCCATTCCCAAAACTGTTAAAAAACAAGAATCAAAATCATCTTGTTGCTTTCGATCTCTATCAGAGAGTCGTAGCTTAGATCCGTGCCACGGTTTCAAATGAAAAGGATATAAGATTTTGATCTGAAAACCTTCTATTAACCAATTTTTAGGAAATTCTGTTTTGGAGAATTGAAGACCATTATAGCTGCACTTTAAATAAATTTCTCTATTCCAATCTTGGAAATCCTCATACCATTCCGGAGATTGCCGTAATAAAATACGGCCAATATTCTTAGCTATTATCAATAAGGGTAATTTAATATACCTTCTAAAAATTGATTGTGCTAGTAACAGAATACTTCTTGTTTTTTGTGCATATGGAATGTTTTCCCAGAATTCCATTGCGTCTTCCTGGTTGTTTTTTTTTATTTGGAATTGTTGATCTAAAATTTCAAATTCTGACTTTTTATCTCTAATCTTAAAAAAAAGCTTCATTAGGTCGGATATAGGAAAAGGAAAATCTTCCATTTTTTCCAAAAAAAGAGGGGAATGGGGATTTCCTTGAGATGGTCCCCAAATAACCATTTTACGCCTTTGAATGCGCATAGATCCTTTGATTACGGCTCGACGAAAATCTGGTTCTTCCAAATAACTTATAAAACCCGAATCTCTATTAAATTTTGTATAAAGATTATAATTCTTGAAATTAGATTTCTTAAAACTTCGGTTGGAACGAGTTAAAAAAGCTATATGTTTAAATTTTCTTGTTCGAAGCTGGTGATCCAGCCCTTGCATTATGCCTTGTTCTTTTCGTCGTTTTTTAAACATTTGTTCCAACTCGTTGATTAATTTGTATGACCATCGAGGTGGTTTTTTACCTATTTCATTTATGTTTATTCCAATAGATTTTTTTTCGCGCTTAGGATTAGTTAGAATTGCGTTCAATGAAAACTTTAACCTATTATTTGAATCAATTTTTACTTGTTTTTTTTCTGATATTTCTATTTTCTGTTCAGATTCTGGAAAAGTAGGATAAGGAAGAAGGATATCGTAAATTTTATTTATTTCAGAAGGTTCTGTGCAATT